GACGGATTCTTGCGGAGTCCAAAGAAATATCAAATAAAAAAAAATCGACTGTTCGAATTTCATATCTATCGAATTTGCAATTTGAATATCAGAATAGTGGATATAGTCATGATTCAATGGGTTAGGTCCACTTACTTTTTATTTTGTTGATTTATAATCTTTACAATAGATTAGATTGGAATAATGGAAAAGAAAAATATTTGGTGATCGAAGAGACGACTTCACATTACTCATTATAATAAACAAGCGTTCAACTTTCTTAAACAAGCGTTCAACTTTCTTTTAGCAACTTTCTTTTATCTTTTAGAAGTAGAATTACTATTCTAATTACTATATTCTAACTCATTATAAGGATAACGTATTATCATTAAATTCGAAAGTTTAGAATTACATTATTATCCAGTTGGTTACTTTTTTTATTACAAATCAACACAATTTTTATTCCCCGTTTCAATATGAATATTACCACTTTACTTTATTTATATTTATGAAAAAGGCCAAAAAGCCCCTTATCGGATTTGAACCGATGACTTACGCCTTACCATGGCGTTACTCTACCACTGAGTTAAAAGGGCAATTGGATTCAATTATTGAAGGAGTCACTAGGCGGATAAGATAGATCTATATCTATCTATATATATATTATATATAAGTATATGCAGTAGACTCATAGCGGCGAGTGTCACCTAGGGGAACGAGAATTTTGATTTACTTAATAAGTATAAGTATCGGTTTGCCCCCATCGTCTAGCGGTTCAGGACATCTCTCTTTCAAGGAGGCAGCGGGGATTCGACTTCCCCTGGGGGTAGGGTACTACGAAAGGAAGTTGATCGTGGATTATAAATAAGCCTAGACTTTATTCTTCCTGGGTCGATGCCCGAGCGGTTAATGGGGACGGACTGTAAATTCGTTGGCAATATGTCTACGCTGGTTCAAATCCAGCTCGGCCCAATAATTCGCTGATCCACCAGGAAATGATATAACCCCCTTTGTTTTCCCGAAATGCCAGATACGAAAGACTCAAGAATCAAAAGAGTCCAATTCTCCGATAGATCCCTACCGCTATTTATTTATTTTGTTTGCTCCATTTATTTGTTCCCATAAATTCTGATCTTGCTAATAATGATCTAGATTCATATCAGGATCATGAAATCGAAAGCATAAAGTCTAATGAAAAAAATAAAGTAACGCAAAAAAAAAGACTCGTTTTTTTTTTTTTTTTTTTTTTTCATTGGGGACATTGAAAAACGAATTATCAATCGATTTGGCAATAACGAAAGGAATCCGTGCCGCTCTCACTAAAGTGTATACCCGTGTGTATATCAATATCTCACTCACGTCGCTGTTCCAACACGTCGATTTTTATCTAAATATAAATGAAATGGTTTGAATGAAATCATAAAAATAGGTATTCGGTACATTTTACCGACCCGGGATTGTAGTTCAATTGGTCAGAGCACCGCCCTGTCAAGGCGGAAGCTGCGGGTTCGAGCCCCGTCAGTCCCGACAACCCGGGTTTATTGATATTGGATTTGATAAATATCAATGAAATGAAGTGTTTCAAGGCCGACCCTAATGGAATTGACTTGAATTGATCTGACCCCATCAGAACGGAACGAAATTTATTTGATTGATACATGGACCTACCAATTCGACATAGATCCACGAGATTTCACATGTGATAAAGAGATTCTGTTTGTTCCCCGAACCAAAATTTTAGAAAAAAATAAAAAAAAAAAAAAATTGATAACTTGTTAATCTTAATCCCCGTTCCCAGATTTTCGGATTTCTCATTTGTTAATTTACCAGCTTAGGGCGGTATAGGAATAGTCCTATCTCATCTTACCAAGGAGTGTATAAATGAATGAAAGTTAAGTGGAAGAAATGAAGAAAAAATCTTCTTTTATGTCGGACCAACCACTTCCCAAAAGAGTCCTCTACTTTCGTCTTTCGTCCTATTTTTATTATTTTTTTTTATAGCAATTTCTATAATAGATTTCGATTTTAGAATAGAATGGCGATTCGAATGAGCGATTGATGGACGAATCAAAAAATTCTATTGGTATGGGATCAGAAAAGGTGGAAAGATCCTTTAGAGTTAGTCATCCCATTCAATTATATTGACAATTTCAAAAAACTGTTCATACTAAGTATGATGGCAGTCGGGATGGAAGTAAATATTCTCGCATTTATTGCTACTACACTGTTCGTTCTAGTTCCTACTGCGTTTTTGCTTATAATATACGTAAAAACGGTCAGTCAAAGTGATTAATTTGACCGAAACTTGACTTCTTAGTTCTTATCAAGGATTTAATAAAAAAATTTCAATTTCATGTCTTAGTCTTAAATGAAACGAACGGACTAGAATCAGCAATAGCCTATGAGATTCGATAGTATGGTAGAAAGATTCATATATGAATCTTTCTACCATACTATCTATTTTTATTATTTTCATGTATAAAGATAGAAACTGAATAGAGATCAATCTACAATATGGATATGGATCCTTATACATGTTAATATATACATATTATCTCAATTCTATTTCTTTGCTTCGTCTATTTGTATTTTCTTTTTGTTCATTCCAATCAATCTGAAATAATCGAAAGGCTGCTCTTACGATTTTCAAATTGATTTATTTCTGATTATTTTCAATATGAATCTCGGTATCCATTAAAAAAAGAATCAAATCGATGAAAGAAAAACAAATTGGGGCATATATTACTAAAAGAAAATCAAGTTAATAAAAGAAAATGAAATAGGAAAGAAATAAAGTAATCGTTTTTTTTAGCATTCCGAAGAAGTCGTTGATTGAGCGGTTGACAGATGATCCAAGAAGTTCTATTCTATAACTTCTTCCGATTTCAAAAAGGGGTACCCCGGCGATTTTCAACCCTGGAGCCATGATATGAAACGGTCAATAAAGCATAGCAGAAAGAAAATTTCTAAAATACTCAAATAATAAAACCGGTGGTAAGTGCAAAATATGTGACTTGACCAAGGCACAATCTTATTATTATTAACTATTCAAATTAAATCGTGAACCCCTTTCTTTTCTCTTTGAACAGGCCAATAAAAAAAAAGGGGGGGTCCGGTTTTCCGCGTTCTTCCCCATTGTCCATAGAGAACTCTGGCAAGGGCCGGTTCAGAAAAACCAAATAGAAAATCTAGGAAGACTTCGGTTGGAATAAAATTCCTATGATCTGTATCCCCCTTCCTTTCAAAATAGAAATAGGGGCATTTTGGAAATATCGGTTTGATTTTGATTCTGAAAGAGCATTATTCATATATATTATGAATTGTATTCTATTCATAATAGAATAGAATACAATTACCTCGCCAGAATACAAGCCAATAGAATTCCGAAATGAAGATATTTTGATTAATTCAATTTCGAAATTCTAAATGGAATTAAATTACTGAATTTAATTATTATATTAATTATTTAATAATTAATATAATTAAAAAGGCTTTGCCGAACGATCTATAAAAAAAGTGATACAGTTTGATTCCCAACTCAATTAGTAGTATCTCTAGAGTCCACTTCTTCCCCATACTACGAGCGAAAGGGAAAATGTAAAGACGACCATTAAAGCAGCCCAAGCGAGACTTACTATATCCATGTGAATTATGTCCCCTATCTCTATGAATATGAAGAATTGATTCCATTATTGTTTCCTAATAATAGTGGAATCACTGGCGCAGAGTCAAAAAGGGATTCTGACCCAACGCCCTTGATGAAAGACTCCACTAAATATGAAACGCTCCAATAAATCCACTTAGAACAAGTTCGTATATGATTTCTAGTAGAATCCGGAAAAATGAAACAAAATACACAGTCGCACTTTTCTTTGGAAGTATCAAAGGGAGTGTTACCTAATATGTAGTAATAATAAGAACTCCTCGTTTTTTTTTTGTTTCCCTTTATTATCATTAAGTAAAAGCCAATTATCCGTCCAATCGAATATTGATTGAATGCCCGTGCACTCAGAGACTCTTATGAGTCTGTATACTGTATACAAAGTCTCTCCCGCCCCTTCCATAACGATGAATTCGATTATCCCTCGGGCTTTTCAATCTAATTCAAGACCCGGTCAGTAGACCCTGCATTAGCAATTAGCAGTGGAAATAAATCGGTAACTCTTGATTTGATATGAAAGCGCTTCTACTACTATAATCTTTCTGTGAATCCTAAATGCAAGGATTAACAGCACTTTAAGTTTAAGGAACAGAAAAAAGAACAGAAACCCCAGCTATTTCGAATCACGAAAGTGTCAAGAGTCGCGTACTTTGCTGGAAAGATTCGGCGAGTTAGACCAGCCAAGCAGAATAAGGGATTGCGAGTCTTATCGTTTGTTGATCAGGCGACACCCAGATTTGAACTGGGGAAAAAGGATTTGCAGTCCCCCGCCTTACCGCTCGGCCATGCCGCCAAAACGAGACAAAATAGATGAAAAAATTCCCCCTTTGCTTGTTTTGTTTGGGGGGGTACTCAATGTCTTTTCTTTTTTTTGTGTACGTCCATCTGAAATCTCGTTTTTATTAATTCCTTGCCTAAAAAAAATCTGTCCTTTTTTTGGGTCGGCTCCGGTTCTTCAATTGATTTTATAGTATCTCACACAACATCTTAATCCCTCTCTTTTCTCTTTCTTTTTGTCTATTGAAAAATGAAAAAAGAAATGTGCATTTTCAGTCACAAAAGCCAAAATTAAGGACAAATTGGAACCATTAACTAGTGACTGAAAATTCGTGACCAACTCTTGGATTTAAATTGAAATTAAAAATTGTGTTTCCTAATGATAGAAGAAAATAAAAATTGATACCTACCTAATCAATATTGGTTTTTTCTATAAAAAAAGCCTTCTCCATTTCAATTATAACAGCAATTATGAGTATATGTAAACCCCAAACATAAATCGTTTCGCGGCTAGCTTATTCTTATTGGTTATCTTATCTGTGTCTGATGCCTCTCTATAGGAAATTTGCCGAAAATTGTCGTA